TTAATAGATAAGAACACATTCCAACCAATTCCCAAAAAATATAAATTTGTATCAAATTAGAACTAGTAACTAATCCCAACATTGAAGTATTGGAAAAACTCATATAAGCAAAAAATCTCAAATATCCCTGATCATGAGACATATAATTATCACTATAAATAAGAACCATCATTCCAACAGTAGTGATTAATATTGACATAATAGAAGTAAGTGGATCAACCAAGCAGCCAAATTTTAAATAAAAATCATTATTGATGGTCCAAGACCATACATATTGATATACGGAATTGTTATTTATTTCCTGAATAGAAAAATGGGCTGAAAAAATCATAACTATACTTAACAATAAAACACTCGGAAAAGCCCACATACGGCGAAGATTTTTTGTTGCCGTTGGAAAAAGTAGAAGTCCTGCTCCAATTAACATTGGAACTGGAAGTGGAATGAAAGGTATAATCCATGAATATTGATATGTATATTCCATAAAAAAAAAATAAAATATTTTTCTTAATTAATTGTTTCTGATTCACCGGTTCTTATTTGTTTTCTGTTGAAAGGGGTCAGTTAATAAAAAAAAATTAAGATATATAAAATAAAACTTAAATAAAATTTGCATTCTAATTATTACGTATTACAATAATTTATTTATATCTTTTATATCTATAGAGCGAGGATAAATAATTACACCAAAAACAGTGTTTGGTATGAATCATAAAGCGCATAACTTGACGCATAAAAACTATTTATTGTAATTGTAATTCGGTTATTCAGAATCATTAAACAATTTGTTTTGTAACTAATTGATTGTCTTCCATTACAATAAAAGCTATTTGTAGGAAATGCTATGATATCCAACACTTTATTTTATGTAAAATAAAAAAAAAGGGCAAATAAAATGCCTTTAATAATAAAAAATTATATATTTTGTATCCTTTAACAGATTAACTACTAGTCCCACTCGAATTTGAGAATTAAAGTTGGGTGTACTCTTTCTTCGAGTTTGACCAATTAAATTAATTTAAATTAATATAATAGAAAATTATTAAAGTTTTTTAATTAAGCGATAGAGGGGTTGGGTTATTAAACTTTTGATGTATTTTATTACATGTATAAATGTAACACGACGAAAATAGAAAGAAAACTAAACGCACAATCTTTTTTTTTGTTTGTATTGTATTTTATCAACTTCAATCAATTCTATTCTATTTGGCATAGGGGATTGTTGTTAGTAATATTTTATGCGATTTTTACACACCCCCCTTTTTTTATTTTTTTATGAAGGGAGTATAATTTAGAGAATAAATAGATAGAGAACAGTAAAGAAAATTTTTTTTTGAACAATAGATGTCTTATTTCACCAACCCGAGAACCTATTATAATTTTTTAATGGCAGTTCCAAAAAAACGCACCTCTATTTCAAAAAAACGGATTCGTAAAAATATTTGGAAAAGGAAGGGATATCGGGCAGCATTGAAAGCTTTTTCGTTAGCGAAATCTCTTTCTACCGGGAGTTCTAAAAGTTTTTTTTGTGTAACAAATAAATAATAGTAATCAAACAATACAATAAAAAATCTGAATCGGTCTAATTAGAAAAGTAATCTAATTTTGTTTCTAATTTTTTTATAAGATTTATAAGTTATAAGAATTTTAATTAACATCATAATAGTAAAATAATATAAATTTATATAAAATAATAAATAAAAATAATTAGTTTCATAATATTTTAATTTAGAAGGCGTCTTTTTTCTTTCATTTCTGATATAGATAAGAATTCTGTTGTCTACTTAATTCGAAAAATTAATGGTACTTTTTTGTTTGAAAAAAGGATAAATGCAAGCACAAGGGTTCACCTTTCGTTTTAGTATATTTTATAATTTTCAGGATGGGGATTCTCACTTTCCCCATCGACTTGACTCAATAATAAAAATAAATTTATTTTTTATTATAATTATATATTAAAATTATAATTATATATTAAAAGAAAATTATAATTATATATTAAAATATTAAAAGAAGGGTTCGTTGAAACTAATTGATTTAGTTTTAAATATGTTTTATAATCTTCTAAATCATTATTTTTCTAAATTATTATCACTATATAAAATCTTTAACCCAATTTAATTAATAAAATCCCCTTTTACATTTTTAGGTAGTTATATGACGAATGTGCCAATTTTGAGTGATCTGTTTTAGATCCTATGGTTCGATTGGAAGATCGATCAAAATATAATATATATCAAAGATATAATATATATTAATTTAAAAATTTATAAAGTATTTTTTGAAGTACGGTACAATTTCGATAGAAATATAAAATATTGTTATATAATTTGATACACCCATACTAATACCTAACTTAATCGGGTTGCTAAATCTTAACACAAATTCTCTACACAACGAAAAACCCTAAAAATTCATATAAAACTAACTATGCAAATATTTACAAAAACCCCTTGAGTGTATCGCTGAAATTGTGTTATATAAAAATTATATTTTATCG